ACTCAAAAGGTCCAATAATGTATGTATATTAGACCTTTTGAGACAATTATAGATCCTGGGAGGCAATTCTAATTGGTCAATAAAAATGCATTTCAATGGAATCCATTTTTTTGTTTTTTTTAGATTAATTAATCTATCTTGAAAGGTAAAAAGAGGTAGAGTAAACCTGTTTTCATTTTCCTTGAAATTAATGCCCTCTTCCTCCGCATGTAGAAAAGGAATAAATAAATCAATCAAATTACGAGAAGCTTCATAAAGTGCTTCCTTAGGAGTTAAACTCCCATTCGTCCATATTTCGAGAAAGAGTATCTCTTGTTTTTCATTCCCATTCCCATAAGAATGAATACTATGATTTGCATTTCGAACAGGCATGGATACGGCATCTATAGGGTAGCTTCCATCTTTAGAGTTATTTGTAGGTTTCATACGATATCCCCGATCTCTCTTGATTTGTAATCCAATACACAAATCAATTGGTTCCGTCAGGGTAGCTATATGCTGTGTTGTGTCAACTATTTCCACCGAAGGTGGTGAGATGATATCTTGAGCGGTTACGTATCTAGGACCCCTTACGCAAATGGCTGCGTCTCTAACTCCATATAGAGTACTTCTCAATACAATTTCTTTCAAATTTATTAAAATTTCGTGGATTGATTCTTTAATACCTACTATTGTAAAATATTCATGGGGTACCTTCTCAGATTTTGCGCGTGTGATACATGTTCCTTCTATTTCTCCAAGTAAAGCCCTTCGCATGGCAATACCGATGGTATCGGCTTGACCTTTCATAAGCGGGGACAGAATGAAACGACCATAATAAAGACGCTTACTGTCTATTCTTGATTCAACACATTTCCACTGTAGTGTTCGAGTAGACCCGGCTACTTCCTCTCGAACCATACTAATATTATTCTTTAGATTAGATCATTGAATCATTTATTTCTCTTGAAATCCTTTTAATTCTTATTTCTACACACGTCTTTTTTTAGGGGGTCGACATCCATTATGTGGCATAGGTGTTACATCGCGCACGAAACTTAATAGTATACCACTTCTACGAATGGCTCGTAATGCTGCATCTCTTCCGAGACCAGGGCCTTTTATCATAACTTCTGCTCGTTGCATACCCTGATCAACTACCGTACGAATAGCATTTACTGCTGCTGCTTGAGCAGCATAGGGTGTCCCCCTTCTTGTGCCCTTGAATCCAGAAGTACCCGCGGAGGCCCAAGAAACTACTCGACCTCGTACGTCTGTAATAGTTACAATGGTATTGTTGAAACTTGCTTGAACATGAATAACTCCTTTTGGTATTCTACGTCCAGTCTTACGTGAACCAATACGCCCATTCTTACGTGAACCGATTCTTGGTATAGGTTTTGTCATATTTTATCATCTCATAAATATAAGTCATAAATATACAGAAAGATGCGGAGATATCCATCTCATGTTAAAACGGATTCTTTCTTTTTTTATATGGGTCCTTCTTTTCTTTATCGAAAATTATTTTTTATATTTTATTTTAGAAGGATTACCCTTGTCTCTGCTTATGTCTCGGATTGGAACAAATCACTATAATCCGTCCGCGCCTGCGAATCAGTCTACATTTTTCACAAATTTTACGAATAGAAGCCCTTATTTTCATATTTCTCATTCCTTTTTTGTTCTTTCATTCTAGGTAACTCCTTGAGTTATCAACTAACGGGGGAAGGGTTATATAAAACTCGCTCTCTATTTCACAAATAAATGGGAAGTTATAGATAAAATTAGAATAATGGGGGGAGAGGATCACCATATATAACACAAAATTTCTCCCCCAATTTTTTCGAGTCGAGCTTCTCGGTCTGTCATTATACCTCGAGAAGTAGAAAGGATTACAATCCCCATTCCGCCTAAAATCTTAGGAATTCCTTGATAGTTGGAATAGATTCGTAGACCGGGTCGGCTGATACGTTTTAAAATAGTTCTATATATTTCCTTTCTAGTCCTTCTATGTCGCAGGGTTAAAACCAAGAAAGATTTGTTATTTTCCTGATGTTTCCGAACATTTTCAATAAAACCTTCTCGTAGAAGTATTTTAACAATGTTTTCGGTAATATTAGTAGATGCTATTCGAACCGTTCCTTTTTTATCCATGTCGGCATTTCTTATAGAAGTTATTATATCGGCAATAGTATCCTTACCCATGACGAACTATAATTATTTGTACCCCCTAATTTTAATATAATCAACATGTTTTTTTGAATTATTAAAATAAAATTTTAATTAAATTTTAATATTAATATAAATTTATATATTTATTAATTAATTAATTAAAAGTATATGCGTGAGACATAATCCAATCTACTAACTTGACCCATTTTAGATACCTCACTACATCATAGTCTAATCTACTAGTATTTATAATACTTCGGGAGCTAATGAAACTATTTTAGTAAAATTCAACTGTCTCAATTCCCGAGCGATCGCGCCAAAAACTCGAGTTCCTTTTGGATTTCCTTCTTGATCAATAACAACCGCAGCATTGTCATCATATCGTATGATCATACCGTTGTTACGTTTGAGTTCTTTACATGTACGTACAATTACAGCCCTAATCACTTCTGATCTTTCTAGAGGCATATTTGGTATTGCTTCTTTGATTACGGCAACAACAACGTCACCAATATGAGCATATTGTTGATTACCAGCTCCTATTATTCGAATACACATCAATTTTCGAGCTCCGCTATTATCCGCTACATTCAAAAGGGTCTGAGGTTGAATCATATCATTTTTTTTTATCTGTTATTTCACTGCAAAGGATAAAGAAAAAAATAAATATTGCCTGTCCAGAAATAAATAAACCTATATTTTTTCATCATCAATATCCCTTTTTTATTTCTACATCCCTATCACACAATAACGAATTGAGTTCGTATAGGCATTTTGCACGCAGCTATTGAAATAGCTGCTCTGGCTACAGTTTCTGATACCCCGCCCATTTCATAAAGTAGTCGACCTGGTTTAACAACGGATACCCAATATTCTGGGGCTCCCTTCCCTGAACCCATACGTGTTTCCGCGGGTCTTGCTGTAACAGGTTTGTCGGGAAATATACGTACCCATATTTTTCCGCCACGACGCGCATATCGTGTCATTGCTCTTCGTCCTGCTTCTATTTGTCTAGCCGTGATCCAAGCGGGCTCAAGTGCCTGAAGAGCGTATCTGCCGAAACAAATATGATTGCCTCGACAAGATATTCCCTTCATTCTTCCTCTATGTTGTTTACGAAATTTGGTTCTTTTTGGGTTATAGTTGATGGTTGTTTCTTAAATTAATTCCACCTCTATTACAGAACCGGACATGAGAGTTTCTTCTCATCCGGCTCCTCGCGAATGAAATGATTCATTAATATTACTGCGGATACGCATGTATTTCATAAAATAAATTAAATAATATACAATACACTACACTTAGACTTAGTAATGTAATGGGATTTATTGAAATTTAATTTGTTAATAGTATTGTTATATAGTAAGAGTAAGCTGTATATACCATACAACCGTACATTTATATTTTATATTTTTTTTTTTTTTTTATTTATAGAATGCTTCTTTATATAACATATAACGTCATGAATTCTTATTTTTTTCCTATTGAATATTGAATCGTGCCAAAATATTGTAATTCAATAACTAAAACTAAAGGTTTCGCGGGCGAATATTGACTCTTTCCTGCTTCATTCGTAGGGTCAATTCATGACTTTTTAGAATAAATAAATAAATCAATTTGTTATTGGTTCGTTCCGCCATCCCACCCAATGAATAATTAAGATTCGTTTTCAAGAGAATCTTATATAATCACGGGTTCTGTCGTTCCCATAGCCTCTTCGTTAATGGTTAGGCCCGAACTCCGCAATGGAGCCCCCGACAAAATTCGTTCCCGAGTCAATTTCCTTAGTTTCTATTAACCCGAGGCTCTTTATCTTTATTATTTATATCAGTATCGGTATTGATGCTTTATCACACTGCCTTTTGTGAGATAATTCATAGACCATACATATTTGGAATCATATATCATTGATACTTTTGTTCTCTCTTTCTATCATCCTTCCATTTATCCACATCCCCCCTTATTTTTTGCCTTGCAACCTATAATCAGATTTCTATTTTATTTTTTTGAAAAAATGTCAGTTGCTACAACTATATGATCGATCCAGTCATATAGTGACTGTTTTTTGGAATCTCGACAATACGAAGCAATAAGTTGGTTATTAGTTTATATAGTTAGTAAGTTCATAGTGGGGGTTAGTCATTTTTTTTTTTTTTTTTTTTTATCCCAACTATAAACGAACTCTAAAAAAACTAACGAGTCACACACTAAGCATAGCAATTATATTAAATTAAATGGTCAATCGAATTTTTATTAAATCTTATAGAATTAGAATTGCTCATTTTTGTTTGATTTAACGTAAAAAGGATGAAAACAGTTTGTCATTTTCTTTTTTTGTTCTATTGTTGGGCAGGCCGGCAAAACAAATAAAATAAAGGTCCATTATTCATTATTCCTCGTCCACAAATATCCAAATTTTTATGCCTAATACTCCATAGATAGTTCGAATTGTATAGGAACAATGATCAATTTTAGCGCGAATTGTTTGTAGAGGAACCCTACCCTCTCTGATCCATTCGACACGTGCAATTTCTTTTCCGTCGATACGCCCTGCGATTTGCACTTGAATTCCTTTTGTATCCGTTTGTTCAGTTAATTCAATAGCTTTTTTCATTGCCTTTCGAAATGAAACTCTATTTTTTAATTGTAAAGCTATATATTCTGCAAGAATATTAGGTTGTCCATAAGGTTTTTCAACTCTTGTGAGAGCAATGTTGAGTCTCCGATTCATAGAATGAAACTTCTTTTGTACATTCATCTGTAATTCTTCGATTCCTCGTGCTCGGCCCTCTATTAATAAGTTTGGGAATCCAATATAGATTATGACTTGGATCAAATCGATTCTTTTTTTAATTTCGATACGTGCAATTCCTTCGAAACCCGAAGGCGTTTTCTTATTTTTTTGTACATAATTCTTGATACAATTCCGTATTTTTTCATCTTCTTGTATACCCGCGGAATAATTTTTTGGTTGTGCGAACCAAAAGGAATGATGACTTTGGGTTGTACCAAGTCTGAAACCGAGTGGATTTATTTTTTGTCCCATATTTTTATTTTTATATTATCTTTCCATACCTATGAATCTTTAGATTTATCCTTCAATACAATTGTTATATGACAAGTAGGTCTTTTTATCGGATAACTACGTCCTCGAGCCCGAGGTCTTAACTTTTTCACAATAGTACCCCCATTGACTTCAGCTTTACTAATAAATAAATGAGCTTCGTTTAAGCCCATGTTATGGATAGCATTTGCTGCTGCAGAATAAACCAATTTCAAAATGGGAAAAGATGCTCGATAAGGCATGAGTTCTAGTATCATAAGTGTTTCCTCATAGGAGCGCCCGCGAATTTGATCAACTACTCTTCGTGCTTTGAAAACAGACATACATATATGTTGAGCTAAAACTTTAACTTCTGTACTTGAACGCAAGTTATTTCTCTTTATCATAAGGCTATCCCCTACCCATTAACAAATAAAACTGCTTAAAATAAAAATTTTCAATTTATTTATATTTTTATTTTATTATTTTTTTTATTTTATTATTTTTATAATATAATAATATATTAATTTAATTAACATTAACGACGAGATTTATTATCGTTTCTTGCATGTCTTGCGAAAGTTAGAGTAGGCGCGAATTCTCCCAATTTATGACCTACCATACGATCTGTTATATAAATAGGTAAATGCTCCTTTCCATTATGAATAGCGATTGTATGGCCAATCATTGTGGGTATAATGGTAGATGCCCTAGACCAAGTTACTATTATTTCTTTCTCCTCCCTCATGTTGAGTTTTTTAATTTTTTCCGATAAATGATTAGCTACAAAAGGATTTTTTTTTATTGAACGTGTCACAGCGGATTACTCCTTTTTTTACATTTTTAAAATTAGCATTCTATGTTCAATATCTCGATCTAAGTATAAAGGTAAGAAAAAATACAATAATGATGAATGGAAAAAGAAAAAAGATAAAATCCTTTAGCTAGATAAGGGGCGGATGTAGCCAAGTGGATCAAGGCAGTGGATTGTGAATCCACCACGCGCGGGTTCAATTCCCGTCGTTCGCCCATCACATTAGTTCAAATTCCAAAAATTCGATTTTAAATATTCCTATTTACGGCGACGAAGAATAAAACTATCACTATATTTGTTCCTTTTCCTACTTCTTCTTCCAAGCGCAGGATAACCCCAAGGGGTTGCGGGTTTTTTTCTACCAATTGGCGCTCTCCCTTCACCGCCCCCATGGGGATGGTCTACAGGGTTCATAACTACTCCTCTTACTACAGGACGCTTACCTAGCCAACATTTAGATCCGGCTCTACCCAAACTTTTTTTGTTCACCCCAACATTACCCACTTGTCCGACTGTTGCTAAGCAGTTTTTGGATATCAAACGGACCTCCCCAGATGGTAATCTTAATGTGGCCGATTTACCCTCTTTTGCAATCAGTTTCGCTACAGCACCTGCCGCTCTAGCTAATTGCCCACCCTTTCCAAGTGTGATTTCTATGTTATGTATGGCCGTGCCTAAGGGCATATCGGTTGAAGTAGATTCTTCTTTTTTATCAATAAAAACCCCTTCCCAAACTGTACAAGCTTCTTCCAAAGCATACGGCTTTCTAGATGTATATGATGATATCTAGACAGATGGATCTTATATGAATCGTATGATGAAGTACCACATGAGTGGATATATAGGAATCCAAATCTGCCGAATCACTCATGTTATGATCTTCTACATCCTAGGTCTCCCCGTTCCGTCATCTGGCTTATGTTCTTCATGTAGCATTCACAGACCGAATGACTCTATGAAATTACGTCGATACTTCCACATATTGCGGGTAACGTAGGAGACATTTCTATTTTTCCCCGGGGGATCTTTATAATTACCACTGCTTAGCTTTCAATTCGCCTCTGACCATCAAATTAAATGTGAATAACCCGTCCTCCTTTCTTTGATTGAAACAAGGGGCGCTTCCGGTTCTGTGCGTGCTTCAAACAATTTTGTCTTCTCCATATTACCATATCTCTAGAGTCAATAATTTTCTATGAGGAACTACTGAACTCAATCACTTGCTGCCGTTACTCAACAGTTTTCTGCTGAGGTTTCTCCCGTAGAGGTAGTCAAATTGGATCAGTGATCGATTTCTAGGTTTCGTCGTAAACCTAATTGGTTACTTCCAATTACGTAAATCAATAGTTCAAACCGCACTCAAAGGTAGGGCATTTCCCATTGATATAGGAACTTCGGTACCAGAAACAATGGTATCTCCAATTATAGCCCCTCTGGGATGTAAAATATATCTCTTCTCACCATCCCCATAGTGTATGAGACAAATGTATGCATTTCGATTAGGGTCGTATTCTATGGTTACGATTCTACCAGATATGTCTTTTTTATTCCGTTGAAAATCGATTTTACGGTATAGACGCTTATGACCTCCCCCCCTATGCCCTGCGGTAATGATTCCTCTGGCATTACGACCTTTACTACAACGACGCTGTCCATGGATCAAATGATTTCGTGGATTGGATTTCACTTGACTGTCTATGGCTCCATTGCGTGTGCTCGGGGTAGAAGTTTTGTATAAATGTATCGCCGTGTTATTAAGTATTTTTCTTTAAGTTCTTTTCTCTATAAGAGGTGGAATAGAATAACCCGGTTGAAGCGTAATGATCATACGTTTGTAATGCATTGTATGTCCCATAATAGGTCCCATTCTTCTACCCTTTCCCGGGACTCGATGACTATTCATAGCTATTACCTTGACACCAAAGAAGAGTTCGACCCAATGCTTTATTTCTGTCCTAGTTGATCCTGATTCGACATTAGAAGTATATTGATTGTTCCCCAATAACCGAATACTTTTTTCTGTAAATACTGCATATTTGATTCCATCCATAAATCCATTTTCTTCCCTATGAGTTCCAGTATCGATAAGAATTCTAGTTCTTACTGTTCATATGTTATGGTATGAATATACCATACCAATTCGTTATGTATGGATGATGAGATTCCATTGATACAGAGCCAATTCCAATAGACTTATTGAACGTTCCCATTGGCGTGCATCCAGCAGGAATTGAACCTACGAATTTGCCAATTATGAGTTGGGCGCTTTAACCATTCAGCCATGGATGCTTAACAGGGATCATCGTACATCGTGAATAACCAAATTCCAATTGAAATGAAATCTTTAGGAGGAGTCAATGAAACGACATCAATTCAAATCCTGGATCTTCGAATTGAGAGAGATATTGAGAGAGATCAAGAATTCTCACTATTTCTTAGATTCATGGATCAAATTCGATTCAGTAGGATCTTTCACTCACATTTTTTTCCACCAAGAACGTTTTATGAAACTCTTTGACCCCCGAATTTGGAGTATCCTACTTTCACGTGATTCACAGGGTTCAAGAAGCAATCGATATTTCACGATCAAAGGTATAGTACTGCTTGTAGTAGCGGTCCTTATATCTCGTATTAACAATCGAAAGATGGTCGAAAGAAAAAATCTCTATTTGATGGGCCTTCTTCCTATACCTATGAATTCCATTGGACCCAGAAATGAGACATTGGAAGAATCTTTTTGGTCTTCCAATATCAATAGGTTGATTGTTTCGCTCCTGTATCTTCCAAAAGGGAAAAATATTTCTGAGAGTTGTTTCATGGATCCGCAAGAGAGTACTTGGGTTCTCCCAATAAATAAAAAGTGTATCATGCCTGACCGGGGTTCGCGGTGGTGGAGGAACCGGATCGGAAAAAAGAGGGATTCTAGTTGTAAGGTATCTAATAAAACCGTAGCTGGAATTGAGATCTCATTCAAAGAGAAAGATAGCAAATATATGGAGTTTCTTTTTTTATCCTATACGGATGATCTGATCCGCAAGGACCATGATTGGGAATTGTTTGATCGTCTTTCTCCGAGGAAGAAGCAAAACATACTCAACTTGAATTCGGGACAGCTATTCGAAGTCTTAGGGAAAGACTTGATTTGTTATCTCATGTCTGCTTTTCGTGAAAAAAGACCAATTGAAGGAGGGGGTTTCTTCAAACAACAAGGAGCTGAGGCAACTATTCAATCAATTGAGCATGTTTCCCATCTCTTCTCGAGAAACAAGTGGGGTATTTCTTTGCAAAATTGTGCTCAATTTCATATGTGGCAATTCCGCCAAGATCTCTTCGTTAGTTGGGGGAAGAATCAGCACGAATCGGATTTTTTGAGGAACGTATCGAGAGATAATTTGATTTGGTTAGACAATGTGTGGTTGGTAAACAAGGATCGGTTTTTTAGCAAGGTACGGAATGTATTGTCAAATATTCAATATGATTCCACAAGATCCATTTTCGTTCAAGTAACGGATTCTAGCCAATTGAAAGGCTCTTCTGATCAATCCAGAGATCATTTCGATTCCATTAGAAATGAGGATTCCGAATATCACACATTGATCGATCAAAGAGAGATTCAGCAACTACTAAAAGTAAAAGAAAGATCGATTCTTTGGGATCCTTCCTTTCTTCAAACGGAAGGAAGAGAGATAGAATCAGATCGATTCCCGAAATGCCCTTTTGGATCTTCCTCAATGTACCGGCTATTCGCGGAACGTGAAAAGCAGATGGATAATCATCTGCTTCCGGAAGAAATCGAAGAATTTCTTGGGAATCCTACAAGATCAATTCGTTCTTTTTTCTCTGACAGATGGTCAGAACTTCATCTGGGTTCGAATCCTACTGAGAGGTCCACTAGAGATCAGAAATTTTTGAAGAAAAAACAAGATGTTTCTTTTGTTCTTTCCAGGCGATCGGAAAATAAAGAAATGGTTGATATATTCAAGATAATT